TGGATGAAAAACCTTAGTTATCAAGTTTTGCACTTCACGGTACCATTGATTTTTACAGACTTATAAATTTGGACAAAATAAAAAATGCCAATGGGCGATTTTGACAAAAGGCAAATTTTCCATTAGTGATTTTTATCTTGTAGTAAGGTCAATTTTTTATATTTTAGTAGGAAAAAATTATTTGGTCATGAGGTCGAACCAGTCAAAAATTGAAAAAAAGTGTTTCAAAGTGCGCAACTATATAAATATTAACATTGAATTAGATTAACATATTAAATTTATTGAAATTTTTATATTTATTAATTTCTTATGATCAGATTAATAAAAAATTTCACAAAAAAAAATAAAATAAAGAAACATAAAAACAATATGATCGTTAGTACCTTATTAGTTATTTGTCTTCAAATTCTTATTAGTCAATATGATAGAGTTCTATTTGATATAGAGGAAATAGATATGTACTAGCAGAAATAATTCAATAATGATTATTATTTATTTTATATTTCGTATATATTAATATATAATAATATTTACTTATCCTTTTTTAAATTATTTTTATAATATAAATAAAAATAATTTTTATATAATTATAAATATTAAAAAAAAAAAAAAAAAACTACTTTAAATAATAATATATAAATTTATTATATGATAAATAATATATATAGGGATACAAATTATTTAGGATTATTATTTTAAATTATTATTTTAAATAGAAAATTAATATTGCGGGTTTTTTTTAATTTTAAGGGCAAATTCTTATATTTGATTATTTTTTTTTAATATTTATGTAAAATCTATTAAGTGGGTTATTATGATAAGTATAATTAATGAGTCTAGAAAAAAATAAATTTCAAAAAAAAAAAAAAAAAATCATGGAAAATTCATTTTAGGGGTAATTTTGATCCAAAATTTTAAAAATTAAAATTTTTTGGATTTTCACAGATTTTAGTGGAGTTTTTTGACCCCCCCCTTTAAAAAAAATGCAAAAAAAATCGAAAAAAAAAATTTTTTTTGAAAAAGTGAGGGGGGTTGATAAAATAGATTTTACCCTGGGGGCAATTTTAATTATAAAGCGAAATTTTTGGGATTAATATACGATTTCTATATAAAATGGGATGGACAAATTCTATAGGTCGGGAATTTGTTTTTTTTTAATATAGAAATTTTATTCAAAAAATTAATGATTTTTTTACTAAAAAGAAGGGAAATCTTTAGGTATCAAAAAAAAAAATTTTTGAATAAAAAAGTTATATAAAATTTTGAAAAATTTTGTACTGTCTTAGGCCCCCAAGATTAGTATGTCTAGCAGATAGGTGAGATTTTTAAAAATTGAATATTTTAGTTCATTTTTTTATATGACTTATGAATTATATGTAAGTTTTGATTTTTAAATAAATCGTTATGCAATAAGGATGATTAAATATTAAGGAAACTTAGATTTAGTAAAAAATTTAAGTACTGACAAAATTTGTGCCAGCAGTAGCGGTTATACAAATAGTGCATTATAAAATTTTTAAGTTTTAATTAATTAGTTTATTTAAAGTATAAGTAAAAGTTTATTAGGTGAAATTTTAAATTATTAATAAAATTTATTTAAAATTAATGAAGTTAGGAAATTTATTTTTAAACTAGGATTAGATACCCTATTATTTTAAATGTAAATATAATAAGCTTAATTATTAGAAGTTATGGCCTTCAAAATTAAAAAAAATGGCGGTATTTTAGTCTATTTAGAGGAACCTGTTTATTAATTGATAGTCCACGAATTGAATTACTTTTTCTTTAAGTTTATATATCGTCGTTAAAAATATTTTTATTGAAATTAAATATTTAGCTGTTTTTTAAGAAAAAATTTCAGATCATTATGTAATTTATGAAAAAGATTAAATGGGTTACATTAAATTAATTTATATTGATTTATTAATATAATTATTAATAATAAAGTGGATTTAAAAGTAATATTAATTAAATTATTAATATGATTTAAGCTCTAAAATATGTACATATTGCCCGTCACTTTCACTTTAAAGTGGAATAAGTCGTAACAAAGTAGAGGTACCGGAAGGTGTATCTAGAAAGATCAAATTAGAGCTTATTATTAAGTATTTTATTTACACTAAAAAGTTTACTGTGAAATTCAGTATAGTTTGAATTTAAAAAAATTATTTTAATTTAAGTTATAAATTTTATTTAAATAAAAATATTAGAGTTTTATTATTAAATAAAATAATTATTTTAATTATAGATTATTAGTATTGTGAAAGAAATTTTTTAAAATTTTAAAAGAATAATTTATTTTTAGTACCTTGTGTATCAGGGTTAATTAAATATAGTTTATTTATTAATAATTTTCTCGAATTTAAAAGAGTTAAATTTATATAATTTTTATTGTAAAATAAATATTATTAATATAGATTTAGAGGTGAAATGCTATTCGATTTTAAATATATCTAGTTTTTTAAGAAAAAAATTTAATTTTACTAATAATTAATAATATTTTTTTATTTATTAATAAGTTATTTTTATTAGGTTATATTTTAAGGGATGAGCTTTAAAATAGATAATTATAAATAATAAATTTATTAATAAAGAAATAGGATTAGAAATTTTCATTTTTAAAAAAGTGTTATAATTTTTTTATTATAGTATAAGATTTATATTAATATTTTAATTTTTTTATTAAAATAATAAGTTAAATTAATAAATTTATGAAATAATGATTAAATTAGTAAATAATATATATATATATATATATAATTGTTTGTTTAAGGTTAATTTAAGGAATTCGGCAAATATTTTTTTCACCTGTTTATTAAAAACATGTCCTTTTGAAAATAATTTAAGGTCTAACCTGCCCAATGAGGAATTTAATGGCCGCAGTATATTGACTGTGCAAAGGTAGCATAATCATTAGTTTTTTAATTGAAAGCTTGTATGAAGGGTTGAATGAGAAAAATACTGTCTCAAATTAATTTAAATTGAATTTTATTTTTAAGTTAAAAAGCTTAAATATTAATTAAAGACGAGAAGACCCTATAGAGTTTAATAATATAATAAATTTATTTTTTAGAATTTAAATAATAAATTTTACTTGTTATTTAGTTGGGGTGATTTAAAAATTTAATAAACTTTTTTTATATAAAAACATTAATTTATGGAAAAATGATCCTTTAATAAAGATTAATAGATTAAATTACCTTAGGGATAACAGCGTAATTTTTTTTTAGAGTTCAAATCAAAAAAAAAGTTTGCGACCTCGATGTTGGATTAAAATTTATATTTGGTGTAGGAGCTAAATTAATTTGGTCTGTTCGACCATTGAAATTTTACATGATCTGAGTTTAGACCGGTGTAAGCCAGGTTGGTTTCTATCTTAATTTTATTAAGAATTTTTAGTACGAAAGGACCAAAATTTTATTAAATTAATTATTTTAGAATAATAATAATTGTTATTTTGACAGAAAATTGTGTAAGATTTAGAATCTTTTTATGTATGTTATATACAAATAACAAATGATTTTTTTAGATAAGATTATAGTTTTTTCTTTGAGATTAATTTTAGTAGTGATAGTATTTTTGAGTGTTGCTTTTATAACATTATTAGAGCGCAAGGTCTTAGGGGGAATTCAGATTCGTAAGGGTCCTAATAAAGTTGGATATTTAGGTATGATTCAGCCTTTTAGAGATGCTTTAAAATTGTTTTTGAAGGAGCAAACTTTTCCTTTAAAATCTAATATTAATTTATATTATATTTCTCCTATTATAAATTTATTTTTAGTGGTTATATTATGATTATCAATACCATTTTTAAGTGTAAATTTAAATTTTAATTTATCAGTTTTATTTATTTTAAGAGTATCAAGATTAGGAGTATATAGAATTATATTGGCTGGATGATCCTCAAATTCTATATATGCTTTATTAGGAGGATTACGGGCTATTGCTCAGGTTATTTCTTATGAAGTAAGATTAGTATTAATTTTATTATCTTTTATTTGTATAATTATAAGTTTTAATATTTTAGATTTTATTAAATTTCAAGAAATAGTTTGATTTATTTATTTTATATATCCTTTATGTTTTATATGATTCATTACTAGATTAGCTGAAACAAATCGAACTCCTTTTGATTTTGCTGAGGGGGAATCTGAATTAGTTTCTGGTTTTAATGTTGAGTATAGAAGAGGAGGATTTGCTTTAATTTATTTATCAGAATATGCAAGAATTTTATTTATAAGAATATTATGTAGAATAATTTTTTTAGGGGGTAATATTTGATCTTGAGTATTTTATTTAAAGTTGAGTTTAATGGTTTACTTATGAATTTTAGTTCGAGGATCTTTGCCTCGGTATCGTTATGATAAGTTAATAAATTTATGTTGAAAAAATTATTTACCTATTTCTTTAAATTTATTAATATTATTTTTTTCTATTATAATTTATATATTTTTAAATTTTTAACTTAATTATATATATATATATATATATATATATATATAATTATATTTATAATTAGTGTAATATTATTATTAATTATTATTTAGTTTATATATTATTATAATTATTATTATTATTTTATTAACTTTTTAGGGAGATATTTTAAGTACTAATTTTTTTAGGCTTAAAATATAATTGTACTTAAAATATTTCCCTAAAAAGTTAATAGAAATTTATATTTCTTTATTATACTTTCAAAGTATATACTTATTCAAGTTCATTAACTATAAATAGAGATATTTATTTCATATATTTATAAATAAATATCTTATTAGAAAATAGGAAAAATAACAAATTGTAAAAAATTGCCCTAAGTTAATATAAGGATTTTCTACGGGGGATATACCGATTCATGTTAAAATTAAAATAATAGATACAAACATTCAAAATAATATTTTATTAATAGGGTAAAAATTAATTCTTGAATTTTTATTATTAATAATTGGTAGTGTGTATAAAATTATAATTGAAAGGAATATAATAATAACACCTCCTAGTTTATTAGGGATAGATCGAAGAATTGCATAAGCGAATAAGAAATATCATTCAGGTTGAATATGAATAGGAGTAACTAAAGGATTAGCTGGTGTAAAATTATCAGGATCTCTTAATATATAAGGTATAGTTAGAGTAATTAAAGTTAATCTAAAAATTATAATTAGTATTCCTAATAAATCTTTAAAGGAATAGTAAGGATGAAATGGAATTTTATCTAAATTATTATTTAATCCTAAGGGATTTGATGATCCAGATTTATGAAGAAAAAGTAAATGAATAATAACTAAGCTAAGGATAATAAATGGGAGAATGAAATGAAAAGTAAAGAATCGAACTAATGTAGCATTATCTACAGCAAACCCCCCCCAAATTCAAATTACAATAGAGTTTCCTAAATAAGGGATAGCTGAAATAAGATTAGTAATTACTGTAGCTCCTCAAAAAGATATTTGCCCTCAAGGTAAAACATAACCAAGAAAAGCTGTTGCTATAGATAATAAAAAAATTGTTACTCCGATTAGTCATGTTCTTTTTAAATTTGAGGACCCATAATAAATTCCCCGCCCAATATGAATATATATACAAATAAAAAATATTGATGCTCCATTGGCATGAAGAGTTCGAATTAATCATCCAAAATTAATTTCTCGACAAATAATTCTTACTCTATTAAATGCTAGTTCAGTATGGGGATAATAATGTATAGCTAAGAATAAACCTGTAATAATTTGAATTAAAAGGCAAATTCCTAACAAACTTCCAAAATTTCATAAATAAGAAATATTTGAAGGAGAGGCTAAATCAATAAGTGAATTATTAATAATTTTAAATAAAGCGTTAGATTTTCGGTAGGGTGAATTTATCATTAGAATATTTTACGTAGAGGTCCGAAATTATTTATGGTAATTGTTACAATTGTAATTAAAGTTACTAATAAGTAAGTTATAATTATAATTAAAATAAAATTATTAGGATAATTAAAATATTTCCTTAAGAATAGTTCTATGTTGTGAGGATTAAATATTTCATTAGAATTTTTAAAATAGATAAAATAAGAGTCATATATATAAATTATTAAAATATTAATAAGATTAATAATAATAAAAGTAACTAAAATATTATAAAATTTTTTAAATTTATTATTAGAGGAAATTCTTGTTATATAAATAAAAATAATTATCAATGCTCCTACAATAATTATGAATAGAATATAAGATACTCAATAATTTAAATTTATTAATCCAATAATTAAGGAAATTATAATTGTTTGTAAAAGAATAATAATTCCTATTGAAATTGGATGATTAATAAGTAATACTATAATGGATAAGGATAAATTTATTCTTAATAAAAAATATATTATATCAGAAAATAGTTTAAATAAAATTTTAATTTTGGAGATTAAGGATAGAGATTTCTTTTTCTGAAACTTAAAGAAATATTTCATTTCTGGTTTACAAGACCAGTATTTTAATTAAATTATTTAAGTAATTATTTAAGTTAAAATATAATGATAATTAATTTTTATATATTTAGAAGAGTGATGTTTATTATTGGTTTATTATTTTTTATTATAAAAAGTAATTATTTATTATTGATATTATTAAGATTAGAGTTTTTAGTTATTTCTTTATATTTTAATATAGGATTAGTATTAAGATTTAATTTAAGAGATTATTTTTTTTTAATAATATTTTTAACTGTGAGTGTATGTGAAGGTGCCTTAGGTTTAGCAATGCTTGTGTTAATAATTCGAAGATATGGAAATGATTATTTAAATTCTATATTATTATTATGATAAAATATATTTTTATATTAGTAATATTGATACCTTTAAGTTATTTAAATATATTTTGGTTGATTCAATTTATAATATTTATTATTAGTTTTTTCTTAATGCTTGGATTTAGAATACAGAATTATATAATTAATATTAGATATATATTAGGTATAGATATTATATCTTTTTGTCTTAGACTATTAAGTATTTGAATTGGTTCTTTAATAATTATAGCTTCTGAAAATTTATATAGAAAAAATAAATATAGGGATCTTTTTTTATTTTTAATTTGTTTATTAATAATTTTTTTATTATTATCATTTATATCAATAGATTTATTTATATTTTATTTATTTTTTGAAGCTAGATTAATTCCAATTTTAATTTTAATTATTGGATGGGGCAGACAACCAGAACGTTTAGATGCTGGATTTTATTTGTTAATGTATACATTATTTGGATCATTCCCATTATTATTAGGTATTTTTTTTATTTTTTATATGTATGGAAGTTTATCTTTTTTTAGTTTAGAAATTTCTTTTAGATTAATTTTATATTTAAGTATAGTTTTAGTATTTTTAATTAAAATACCGATATATTTTTTTCATTTATGGTTATTAAAGGCTCATGTAGAGGCCCCAATTTCTGGGTCAATAGTATTAGCTGGTGTTTTACTAAAATTAGGAGGGTATGGGCTTATTCGAGTAATAATCATATTTTTAGATTTTAAATTTATAAATTTATTAATTATAAATATTTCATTGTTTGGAGCTGTAGTTATCTCTATAATTTGTTTACGCCAAAGAGATATAAAATTATTAATTGCTTATTCTTCTGTCTCTCATATGGGTTTAGTTTTAGCTGGAATTATAAGGTTAAGTTATATAGGTATAATTGGGGCTTTAATTATAATAATTGCTCATGGTTTATGTTCTTCTGGTTTATTTAGTATTGCAAATATAATATATGAACGAACAATAAGACGAAGAATTTATTTAAGAAAAGGATTTTTAAATATTATACCTTCTTTAAGCTTATGAATATTTTTATTATGTTCTTCAAATATAGCAGCTCCTCCTTCAATAAATTTATTAGGTGAGATTTTTTTAATTAATAGTTTAGTTAGATTTAGAAATTTGAATATATTATTATTATTTTTAACTACATTTTTTAGAGGAGCTTATTCATTATATTTATATTCTTTTTCTCAGCATGGAAAATTTAGTTCTTATATTTTTAGATTTATAAATATAAATATTCGTGAACATTTTTTATTATTATTACATTGAATACCTTTAAATATATTGTTATTAATTAGAAATTTATTAATTTATAATTTTTAATAAACTTAAATATTTTATATAAATAAAAATATTAATTTGTGGAATTAAAGAAATGGAAACATTTTAAGTAATAAAAATTTGTAAAATTTATTCATTTTGGATTTTGATTTTTTCTATATTATTAATTTTAATTAGTATAAATTTATTAATTAAGGATAAAGTTTATTTGTTAGAGTATGAATTATTAAATTTTAATTCTGTTTCTTTAATTTTTTCTTTATTAATTGACTGAATATCTTGTATATTTATAGGATATGTATTATTTATTTCTAGAATGGTAATTTTATATAGAGAAGATTATATAAAAGGAGATTTAAATATTTCTCGATTTATTATATTAATTCTGTTATTTATTATTTCAATATTATTATTAATTATTAGTCCAAATTTAGTATCAATTTTATTAGGATGAGATGGCTTGGGCTTAGTGTCTTATTTATTAGTAATTTATTATCAAAATGTTAAATCTTATAACGCAGGTATGTTAACAGCTTTATCTAATCGTATTGGAGATGCAGCTTTATTATTATCAATTTCTTGAATAATAAATTATGGTAGTTGATCTTATATTTATTATTTAAATTTTATAAAAAGAGATTTTTCTATACAAGTATTAGTATTATTTATTGTTTTAGCTGCATTTACTAAAAGAGCTCAAATTCCTTTTTCTTCGTGATTGCCAGCAGCTATAGCTGCTCCAACTCCTATTTCTTCATTAGTTCATTCATCTACTTTAGTAACCGCAGGAGTTTATTTATTAATTCGATTTCAAGAAGCTTTTAGCAGAAGATTAATATTTTTAATAATATTTTTAAGAATAATAACTATATTAATATCTGGTATTGCAGCTAATTTTGAGAATGATTTAAAAAAAATTATTGCTTTATCGACATTAAGGCAGTTAGGATTTATAATAAGAATTTTATTTTTAGGTAGAGTAGATTTAGCTTTTTTTCATTTATTAATTCATGCTTTATTTAAAGCTCTAATGTTTATATGTGCAGGAATTATTATTCATAATTTTAGAGGATGTCAGGATATTCGTTATATAGGAAGATTAATTAATCAAATACCAGTTATTTCTAGAATTTTTTTTTTTAGAAATATGGCCTTATGTGGAATACCATTTTTATCAGGATTTTATTCTAAGGACTTAATTTTAGAAAGAATAAGAATAGGATATATAAATATATTTATATTTTTTATTTTTTATTTATCTATTGGTTTGACAGTAATATATACTTTTCGATTAATTAATTATTTAGTTTTAGGTGATTATAATTATTATAGTTTATGTTCTATTCAAGAAAGAAATAATTTGATAATAAAGAGATTATTTGGATTATTAATTTTCATTGTTATTAGAGGGAGAATGTTTTCTTGAATTATTTTTATTTATCCTATATATTTTTTTTTACCTTTAATAATGAAATTATTATCTTTTTTAATAATTTTATTAGGAATTTATTTAGGTTTAAAGTTATCAAAAATAAGAATTAACATAAAAATTAAATCTTTAAGGTTTCTTAATTTAGTGAAGTTTCAGTCTTTTATATGAAATATACCAATTTTATCAACTTATGGGCTGAATCATTTAGTATTAAATTTAGGTCAAAAATTAAATTATTTAGATCAAGGATGAATGGAGTATTATGGAAGAAAAAAATTATTTTTTTTATTAGTTAATTCTTCTAAGGGGTTACAAAAGATTTTTATAGATAAATTTAAAATTTTATTATTTTTATTTTTAATTATTATTTTTACTTTTATTTTAATTATTTAATTTAATAATTTAAATAGCTTATATAATAGAGCATAGTATTGAAGATACTAAGGAAATAATTTTATTTTTAAATGAAAAATTTATAGATAAATATATCAATTTTACAGTGAAAATGTAATGTTTTAAATTAAACTATATAAATATTTTTTTTATATATATATAATCATAGAAATATAAACGCATTTAGCGCTTTGAACCTATGTTAGAAGCATAGTTTAAAGATATTTCTTTAATTGGAGAAAACTCAATTTTATCATTAACAGTGATAGACCTCTATTTTGGTTTCAATTAAAGTAAGGATTATTCATCTAAATTTTAGGTCGAAACTAAAGGCAATTTTTTGCTTCATACTATTTAATAAGATAAATTTATGGAATATCTTTTAAATGCAAATTAAATGTTTTTCTTAAACTATTATCCTTTAGTTTGATCATTCTAATGCCCCTAATTTTCATTCGTGAAATAATCCTAGTAAAAGAATAACCAAGAAAAAACTAATAGAGTAAAATAATCTAAAAATATTTGAAAATTTTAATGAGAAAATAATTGGTAAGAGTAATGTTAATTCAATATCAAAAATTAAAAAAATTAAAGCAATTAAGAAGAAATGTAATGAAAATGGTATACGAGAATTATTTTTTGGATCAAATCCACACTCATAGGGCCTACTTTTCTCACGATCGATTAATATTTTTATAGATAAAAAATTAATTAAGATTATTAATATTAAAATAATGATTATAATTATTAATGATAGATAAAAAATTATTATTATTATTTATACTAAAAATTTAGATTTTTTGATTGGAAGTCAAATATAATAATTTATATTATATAAATAAAATTATCTTCTTCATCAGTAAATAGATAAATATAAAAATAATCATACTACATCTACAAAGTGTCAATATCATGCAGCAGCTTCAAATCCAAAGTGATGAATTGAAGAAAAATGCCTAATAAATAAACGAATTATTATAATTAAGAGAAATGTAGTACCAACAATAACATGAAATCCATGAAATCCAGTTGCTATAAAAAAACAAGTTCCATAAATAGAATCTGAAATTGAAAATGGAGCTTCATAGTATTCAAGAGCTTGAAGTAGAGTAAAGTAGATTCCTAGGCCAATAGTTCATATAAGTCTTTGAAGTGCCTGAGAATAGTTATTTTCTATTAATCTATGATGAGCCCAAGTTACTGTAATACCTGAAGATAACAAAATTAATGTATTTAATAAGGGGATATTTATAGGATTAAAAGTATCAATTGATTTAGGGGGTCATATTATTGCCAATTCAATATTAGGAGAAAGACTATTATGGAAAAATCTTCAAAAAAATGAAATAAAAAATAAGATTTCAGATATAATAAATAAAATTATCCCTCATCGGAGACCAGATGAAACTTTTAGAGAATGTAATCCTTGGAAGGTTCTTTCTCGTGTAATATCTCGTCATCATTGAAATAAAATTAATAGTATAGAAATTAATCTAAAAATCAATAAATCAATTTGATATAAATGGAATCAAGAAATAAGCCCTATTAATAGATTTAATAAATTAAAAGAAATTAATAATGGTCAAGGCCTTGGGTTTACTAAATGAAAAGGGTGATTTTGAGTTGTCATTAATGAATTTCTCTAGCATAAAGAGTAATAAGAATAGAAAATACATATGCTTGAATTAAGCTCACTGCGGATTCTAAAATTAATAATAAAATTTGAATAAAAATTAAAACATTAATTGTTAGAAAATTTATATATTGACCTATATTTCCTAATAAGGTTAGTAATAAATGGCCAGCAATTATATTAGCCGTTAAACGAATGGCTAAAGTTATTGGGCGAATTAAATTTCTAATTAATTCAACAATTACTAAAAATGGTAATAAGAGAGCAGGGGCTCCCATGGGCACTAAATGAGCTAATATATTTATTGTATTAAAGGCAATGCCAAAGATTATAAAAGTTAGTCATAATCTTAATCTTAAACTTAAAGTAATAGGTATATGGCTAGTTCTAGTAAAAATGTAAGGGAATAATCCTATGAAATTATTTAGTATAATAAAAATAAAAATTCTTAATAAAATTAATGTTGATCTTTTTATATTTTGAGGAAGTAGGATTTTTAATTCTTTATGAATTCTTCTAGTAAGAATAATTCAAGATATATTATAACGGGAAGGAATAAATCAGAAAAAAGATGGTAATAGAATCAAACTTAATATAATTCTTAGCCAATTTAAGTTAAATAAATTTGTAGAAGGATCAAATGAAGAAAATAAATTTATTATCATTTTCAATAAATTTTAGGTAAATTTAAATTTTTAAAATAAATTTTATTATTAATTTTAGGTAAATAAATATAATAAGTTAAAATAATAATAATAATAAAAATTCCAATTGTATAAATATATAAAAATGATCAACTTAAAGGAGCTATCTGTGGTATTAAAAACTAACGGGTGCAGATATTTTTAACTTGACAAGTTAATGTTTTTAGAATAAAACTAAGTTTTTCATTAGAAGTAATTTTTTAGTTTACTATAAATTGATTTAAGAGATCAATGCTTAAAATTTCAGCCATCTAATGTTAATTATTTTTTAATCATTTAAGAAAAAAATTAGAAGAGATTCTCTCTACTACAATAGGTATAAATCTGTGGTTGGAACCGCAAATTTCGGAGCATTGACCAAAGAAAATTCCAGTTCGATTAATAAATATATTTGCTTGGTTAAGACGTCCAGGAGTTGCATCAATTTTTAATCCGGCTGAAGGTAAAGCTCATGAATGGATTACATCCTCTGAAGTAATTAATAGACGAATATAAGTGTTAAAAGGAATTACTATTCGATTATCGACATCTAATAATCGAAAGTTGAAGTTATTTTGTGGAATTATATAAGAGTCATAATTAATATTATGTAAATCTGAATATTCATATGTTCAATATCATTGATGTCCAATAATTTTAATAGAAAGGGCAGGTTTATTAAGTTCATCTATAATATATAATAATCGCAGAGATGGTAAAGCAATTATAATTAAAATTATAATGGGTATAATAGTTCAAATTAGCTCTATAGTTTGGTTTTGTAAAAAGAATCGATGGTTAAATTTATTTAATAAGTAAGATAATATAATTTGACTAATTAAAATTGTAATGATAATTAAAATTATTAATCTGTGATCATGGAAAAAAATTAATTGTTCTATTAAGGGTGAAGTACTGTCCTGTAATGTTAATGTTTTTCAAGTAGACAATTCTAAAAAAAGATAAACTTTATATTAAGAGCTTAAATCTTATGCACTATTCTGCCATTTTAGAATTTAGTAATTAAAGGGATTTCATTAAATCTATGTTCAGCTGGTGGTAGTGATCTTAATCATTCAATTGAAGAGGGAAAATTTAAAGTAGTTAATGTTTGTCGGTTAAGAATTAAACTTTCTCAAATAATATAAATAAAGAATATTAATCTTAGTGTAGAGATTAATCTACCGATTGAAGAAATGATATTTCATTTAGTAAAAGAATCAGGATAATCGGAGTAACGTCGGGGCATTCCTCTTAATCCTAGAAAATGCTGAGGGAAGAAAGTTAAATTTACTCCAATAAATGTTAAAATAAAATGTCTTTTTAAAAGGTTATTATTAAGAGTTAATCCAGTAAATAATGGGTATCAATGAATAAATCCTGCAATAATTGCAAATACAGCTCCTATTGATAAAACATAATGAAAGTGGGCAACAACATAGTATGTATCATGAAGAATAATATCAATAGATGAATTAGCTAGGACTACTCCAGTTAATCCTCCAATAGTAAATAAAAAAATAAAACCTAATGACCAAAGTGTAGTTGGTTCAAAGTTTAACTTAGTTCCATAAAGTGTAGCTAATCATCTAAAAATTTTAATACCAGTTGGAATAGCAATAATTATAGTGGCAGAAGTAAAGTAAGCTCGAGTATCAACATCTATTCCGATAGTAAATATATGATGAGCTCAAACTAAAAATCCTAAAAGACCAATAGCTAGTATTGCATAAATCATACCTAAAGTTCCAAAAGTTTCTTTTTTATTTCTTTCTTGAGAGACAATATGAGAAATTATTCCAAATCCTGGAAGAATTAAAATGTAAACTTCAGGATGTCCGAAAAATCAAAATAAATGTTGATATAAAATAGGGTCCCCTCCTCCAGCTGGGTCGAAGAATGAGGTATTAATATTTCGGTCAGTTAATAATATAGTAATAGCTCCCGCAAGTACAGGAAGAGAAAGAAGGAGTAATAGAGCAGTAATACCCACAGCTCAAGAAAAAAGTGAAATTTGATCTATGGGTATATTATGAGGTCGTATATTAATAATTGTGGAAATAAAATTTGTTGCTCCTATAATTGAAGAGATTCCAGCTAAATGTAAGCTAAAAATTGCTAAGTCAATTGAACTTCCTCTATGAGCAATATTAGATGCTAGTGGAGGATAAACGGTTCATCCTGTTCCAGCGCCTTTTTCAATGATTCTTCTAATTAATAGAAAAGTTAAAGATGGTGGTAAAAGTCAAAAACTTATATTATTTATTCGGGGAAAAGCTATATCAGGAGCACCGAGTATTAGAGGAACTAATCAATTACCAAATCCTCCAATTATAATAGGTATAACCATAAAAAAAATTATAATAAATGCATGGGCTGTAACTATTACATTAAAAATTTGATCATCACCAATTAATGATTGGGGATTTCTTAGTTCAATTCGAATGATAAAACTTAAAGAAGTACCTACTAATCCAGATCAAAGTCCTAGAATAAAATATAGTGTACCAATATCTTTGTGATTAGTAGAGTAAAGTCATTTATTCGGTAAATTTAATAAAGTGGCTGAAATTTTAGGCGATGAATTGTAAATTCATTTATAAATATAGATATATTTCTTTATTAAACTATATAGTCTATAGGAATAGGATTTTAAGATGCAAGCTTAAAGGAAATTTAAATTGGTTTATAGTTTAAGAATTAGGAATAAATTCTATTGTTAACTTTGAAGGTTAAAAGTTTTTTTTAACTTAAATTCTTTTTTTAAAAAAATAAAATTAAAAAAATTATAAGTCCTATAAATGAGATTATATTGGTTAAATAAATAAATAGATTTAACTTAAAAATATTTTTAGAGTGGGAAATTATTTCTATATGATTAATTATTAATATAGGAAGTGTGATTCGAATATATATGAAAATTATAATTAAAGTTGAGACTAATATTAATAATCTTAATATAAAAAAGTTATTATTAATTAATTTATTGATAATTAATCATTTAGGCAGAAATCTAAAGAAAGGCGGCAATCCTCTTATGGATAAAAAATTAAGAGAAAAAATGAATTTAAAATATTTAAATTTATTTAGAGAATAAAATAATTGTGTTAAAGAATAGATTTTATTAATATTTAAAATTATAATAATATTGATTGATAGGATAAAATATATAATAAAATATATAATAAAAATTTGTATATTAATTAATCTTGCAATTAATCAACTTATATGATTAATAGAAGAATAAGCTAGAATTTTTTGTAGATTAATTTGATTAAGTGATTGAATTCTTCTAATTATTGAAGATATAATAATAATAATAGAAATAAATAAGGTAATAGAGAAATTGTAGGAAATTATAATTAAAGGGGCAATTTTTTGTCAAGTTATTAAAATTAAAGTGTTATTTCAATTTAATCCTATAATAATTTCTGGAAATCAGAAATGGAAAGGAGCGGCACCCAATTTTATAAATAATGCACAATTTAATATAATTATTAGAATATTATTATTAAAAAATAAAGGATTAATATGTAAGTTAAGAATGATTCTAAACAGTAGAATATTTGAAGCTAAAGCTTGGATAATAAAATATTTTAATGCTCTTTCTGATGAAAAAATATTTTTAGAATTGATTATTAATGGGATAAATGATATTATATTAATTTCTAATCCTATTCATATTGAAAATCAAGAATAAGAAGAAATGACTAATAATGTTCTGAAAATTAATGTATTTAAAAATAATAATTTATAAAATTTAATAATTAAAAAGAGAGAATAATCTCATAATTGGGGTATGAGCCCAAGGGCTTAGTTTAGCCTATCTTTTTATATTTAAGTATAAGAGGTATAAAAGTTTTTGACACTTTAGGAAATAGTTTAATTCTATTAAATATAAGCATTAGTTATTATTATATAAATAATTGTACTTAAAATATTTCCTTATTTATAATAATTATATAAATAATTGTACTTAAAATATTTCCTTATTTATAATAATTATATAAATAATTGTACTTAAAATATTTCCTTATTTATAATAATTATATAAATAATTGTACTTAAAATATTTCCTTATTTATAATAATTATATAAATAATTGTACTTAAAATATTTCCTTATTTATAATAATTATATAAATAATTGTACTTAAAATATTTCCTTATTTATAATAATTATATAAATAAATGTACTTAAAATATTTCCCTATTTATTATTATTATATAGATAATTGTACTTAAAATATTTTCTTATTTATAATAATTATATAATATTTAGGTTAAAACTCAGATTCCTAGGCCAATATTCAACTCTTGATCAGTAGAGTTTTCAATTCAGCCTGGAACTTTTTCTAGCACCAAATCACTGCATAAGCGAGATTCTGCTACGAACTCAGATTCCTAGGCCAATATTCAACTCCTGATCAGTAGAGTTTTCAATTCAGCCTGGAACTTTTTCTAGCACCAAATCATTGCATAAGCGAGATTCTGCTACGAACTCAGATTCCTAGGCCAATATTCAACTCCTGATCAGTAGAGTTTTCAATTCAGCCTGGAACTTTTTCTAGCATTTAATCAACTCACAGGCGAAAGGATCGCGAGGGGAAATTAGAGTTGTGCGGCAGCTAGAAAAATGAAATTTTATCAATGAGCCCGAAAAAATTTTTTAAAAATCACGAAATTTGGGTAATAGCAGTAAATCTCCTTTGAAGAGGTGATTTTTTGGGGTCAAAAAACGAAAAAAAATGGCATAAAATTGCAAAAAATTGCAAAAAGGGGCTTGTATAGGATTATCCAATCGGGTAATTATGGTCTATAAAAAATCTTAGTTAAAAATTTAAAATTTTAAGGGCAAATTCTTAGTAATGTGGGTGAGAGCGTCACATAGATAATTCCATCAAAATTAGCCTTTTATCAGGCACCACATT